ATTGCTTAGTTAAAATGTATGATCCTTTCTTAAACGGGATGTATCGTGGAAGGATGAAGAAAGTCTTTTCATCTTCAATCAAAACTTCGATAGAAAATTGCACAGAAACATCCGAACTAAATAAAATTCATGATATCCTTCTTCCCGATCCTAATTCTCCAGATTCTCCAGATTCTCCAGAATATCAAGATAAAATCGAAAGATCAGAAAAAAAAGAGGTGAAAATAGATTCAAAGAATAGGTTAAAGTTTTCATTGAACGCAATTCTAACTAAGCCTAAGCGTGAAAAAAAATCTATTGGAATGAACAAAATAGGTAAAAAACCCCTTCGGTGGTCATACAAATTAATCAACGAGTTGGAACAATATTTTAAAAAACGACGAAAAGAACAAGGTATAATGCAAGGGCTGGATCACCAGCTTAGAACAAGAAGATTTAAACGTATATCTTTTTTAACTCGTTCCAGACGAAGTTTTAAGAAATCTCAGTTCAAGAATTTTAATCTTTATAGAAAATTTAATAGAGAGTCTGGGTTTATAAGTTATTTCGAAGAACCTGATTTTCGTCGAGCCGTAATCAAAGGATCTATGCGCGTTCAAAGACGTAAAATGGTTATTTGGGGACCGTCCCAAGGAAATCCCCATTCACCACTTTTTTTGGAAAAAATGGAAGATTTTCCTTTTCCTATATCCGACCTAATGAAACTTTTTTTTAATATTAGAGGTTGGTTGGGTAAAAAGTCAGAATTTGAAATTTTAGATCAACAATTGCAAATAAAAAAAAACAACCAGGAAGACGTAATAGAATTCTGGGAGAACATTCCATATGCACAAAAAACAAGAAGTATTCTGTTACTAGCTCAATCAATTTTTAGAAGATATATTAAATTACCCTTATTAATAATAGCTAAGAATATTGGATGTATTTTATTACGGCAATCTCCGGAATGGTATGAGGATTTCCAAGATTGGAATAGAGAAATTTATCTAAAGTGTAGCTATAATGGTCTACAATTCTCCAAAACAGAATTTCCTAAAAATTGGTTAAGAGAAGGTTTTCAGATCAAAATCCTATATCCTTTTCATTTGAAACCTTGGCACAGATCTAAACTACGACTCTCTGATAGAGATCGAAAGCAACAAGATGATTTTGATTCTTGTTTTTTAACAGTTTTAGGAAAGGAAACAGAATATCCTTTTGGTCCTCCTCGAAAAACACCTTCCTTTTTTGAACCCATTTTTGAAGATATAGACTATAAAGTCGAAATAAAAAAATTGAATTTTAGAGTTCGAAGAGTTTTAAAAAAAATAACAAAAAAACAAGGAAAAGCAGTTTTATTTGTAAAACAAAAAATAAAAGAACTTTTAAAAGAAAATAAAATTCCATTATTTATACCGACAGAAATATATAAATCAAGTGAAACTCAAACAGAAAAGGATTCTATAATCAGCGCTCAGATAATTCAGGAATCACTTATTCAAAATCGATCTACAGGTTGGACAAATTATTCACAGGCCGAAAAAGAAATGAAACATAGAATTGATAGAAGAAACACAATCAGAAATCAAATAGAAATAATGAAAAAAAATAAAAAAAAAGTAACGCCGAGAATAAAAAAAAATAATAAGAATAATGGAAATAATGGAGAATCACCCCCAAAAATTTGGAAAATATTAAAAAGAAAAAATATTGAATTAATAGTTAAATTTTTCATTGAAAAAATATACATAGATATCTTTCTATGTATCATTAATATGCGCAGAATCACTCTACAAATTTGTATGGAATCAACAAAAAAAATTCTTGATAAATACATTGACAATAATGAAATAAATAAAGATCAAGAAAAGATTAATAAAACAAAACAAAATAAAATTGACTTCATTTCGCCTATAACTATAAAAAAGGCTTTTGATAATCTTAGAAATAGTAAGCGGAAGTCACATATTTTTTTAAATTTATCTTACTTGTCACAAAAATATGTATTTTTTAAATTATCACAAACCCAAGTTATTAACTTCAATAAGTTAAGATCTCTTCTTCAATATAATGGACCTTCTTTTTTTCTTAAGAATGAAATAAAAGATCTTTTTGGAAGACAAGGAATATTTGATTCCGAAGTAAGACATAAGAAACTTCCAAATAATGCAATGAATCCATGGAAAAACTGGTTAAGAGGTCATTATCAATACGATTTATCGCAGATTACATGGTCTAGATTAGTCCCACAAAAATGGAGAAATGGACTAAATCAATGTCATACGTCTCAAAATAAGGATTTAAATAAACGGTATTCCTATGAAAAAGACCAATTATTTGATTCAAAAAAAAAACAAAATTTGAAAGTCTATTTATTACGAAATAAAGAGGAGAATTTTCAAAAAAACTATAGATATGATCTTTTATCATATAAATATATATATATTCATTCTGAAACTAAGAAGAAGGCCTCTATTTATAGATCATCATTAGAAACAAATAAGAATCAAGAAAATTCCAA